TAGCCTTACAAGGTGGTCCTTGCTGATTCACACGGAATTCCACGTGCTCCATGCTACTCGGGAGACGAATAGAGTGCATAAAATGCAAGGCAAATCGCATAGAGATTGGATTTGAGTACAAGACTTTCACTTTCTCTGGTATAGTATTCTACTATTTCTTCACAACCAATTTTCCTACTAGTTTTTTGCTTATCCCTAAACGTTCCCACAACCCTAACCCCGAGGGGCTAGTTTAGGCTAGGTCCCATTTCGCTCGCCGCTACTAAGGGAATCGTTTTTACTTTCTTTTCCTCTGGGTACTAAGATGTTTCAGTTCCCCAGGTTCGCTCTTTCTCTCCTATGTATTGAGAGAGAAGTTCTATGGAGTTGCCTCATTCGGAAACCTCCGGATCAAAGCTTTTTGCCTGCTCCCCGGAGCGTATCGCCGGTCATCGCGTCCTTCATCGCTTCTGAATACCAAGGTATCCCCCAAAAGCCCTTTCTTTCTTGAATCGAAAGACTGTAAATAATGTAGCCAGAACAAGGGTGTGGAGGTAAGCGGACTCGAACCGCTGACATCTGCCGTGCAAAGGCAGCGCTCTACCAGCTGAGCTATACCCCCAACTGGGCTATCCTGGACTTGAACCAGGGACCTCACCCTTATCAGGGGTGTGCTCTAACCAACTGAGCTAATAGCCCTCCCATTGGATTATCAGTTCAAAAACTGACATTTATATGGAAGTCCTAATCGACCTTAATCTGGGTTTTACCCATTCTTGTTAAAGGAGGTCATCCAGCCGCACCTTCCGGTACGGCTACCTTGTTACGACTTCACCTCGGTCACGAATTTTACCTTCGGCATCTCCCTCCTTGCGGTTAGGATAATGACTTCGGGTACAACCCGCTTCCATGGTGTGACGGGCGGTGTGTACAAGGCCCGGGAACGAATTCACCGCTGTGTAGCTGACCAGCGATTACTAGCGATTCCACCTTCATGCAGGCGAGTTGCAGCCTGCAATCTGTACTTGGACTAAGTTTAAAAGATTGGCCGGCCCTCGCGGGATAGCAACTTATTGTCTTAGCCATTGTAGGACGTGTGTAGCCCAGGATGTAAGGGGCATGATGACTTGACGTCGTCCTCACCTTCCTCCGGTTTGTCACCGGCAGTCTTTCTAGACAAACGAACTAGAAACAAGGGTTGCGCTCGTTGCGGGACTTAACCCAACATCTCACGACACGAGCTGACGACAGCCATGCACCACCTGTAAAAGTGTGTAGTAGCTCTCTTTTCAGAAAACGTACACTTTTAGCAAATCCTGGTAAGGTTCTTCGCGTTGCATCGAATTAAACCACATCCTCCACCGCTTGTGCGGGCCCCCGTCAATTCCTTTGAGTTTCACTCTTGCGAGCGTACTCCCCAGGCGGGATACTTAACGCGTTAGCTAAGACACTGAACGGGTCGATACGTCCAACATCGAGTATCCATCGTTTACGGCTAGGACTACTGGGGTATCTAATCCCATTTGCTCCCCTAGCTTTCGTCTCTGAGTGTCAGTAATAGCCTAGTAGAGTGCCTTCGCCATCGGTGTTCTTTCCAATATCTACGCATTTCACCGCTCCACTGGAAATTCCCTCTACCCCTACTATACTCAAGTCTCCCAGTTTCCACTGCCTATTTGAGGTTAAGCCTCAAGGTTTAACAGCAGACTTAAGAAACCACCTGCAGACGCTTTACGCCCAGTAATTCCGGATAACACTTGCATCCCCCGTCTTACCGCGGCTGCTGGCACGGAGTTAGCCGATGCTTTCCACCCTAAGTACCGTCAGATCTTCTTCCTTAGGGCACCGAGGTTTACAACTCAGTAAGTCTTCATCCCCCACGCGGTATTGCTCTGTCAGGCTTTCGCCCATTGCAGAAAATTCCTCACTGCTGCCTCCCGTAGGAGTCTGGACCGTGTCTCAGTTCCAGTGTGGCTGATCGTCCTCTCAGACCAGCTACTGATCGTCGCCTTGGTAGGCCATTACCCTACCAACTAGCTAATCAGCCGCGAGCTTCTCTTCAGGCAGAAGTAGATCGGCTAAGCCATCTTCTTCTTTTTCACCCTAAGGCATATGGGGTTTTAGCGGATGTTTCCATCAGTTATCCCCCTCCTAAAGGCAAATTCTCACGTGTTACTCACCCGTCCGCCACTAGAATCACCGAGATGATTCCCGTTCGACTTGCATGTGTAAGGCATACCGCCAGCGTTCATCCTGAGCCAGGATCAAACTCTCCGTAAAATTTCCTTATTCTTTTTCCTTACTAACTTAGTTAGGACTTTCCTTCCTTAAATTTAGGATACTAAGTTGTTTTGGTTATTGGAGAAACTCCACATTAATTACATTACTTGTGAAAGTGTCATATTGTCAAGTGTTAAAAATTTTTTGGATTTTTAAAAAACAAAAAGTCTTTTATCTGATAATTTTTTATATATTTATCTTTAGATTTGTATGAAAATTTTAGTGAAAAAATTTCTATAATAACAAAATAGTTTTAGAAAAACTTAAAAACTTTTAATTTTTTTTTATGAATTTCTCAAAAGTTTTTTTCGTCTTGATATTTGCTCAAAATCAAATTAAAATTAGACTAACTAAAAGAATTATTTATAAAAGGAAACAAAATCTAAAAATCCTACTATAATAAAATACTAGTCAATATAACTTTTCTAAAACTTTAGATTGACAATACAATAGTGATAACTAAACTAAATTAAAAACTATTTTAAAATACCTATGAATTATTACGAATCAAACGTTCCCGAGGAAGAAAAATTAACTTATACCGAAACAGGGAAGTTAGTAGTAACCGCCTCGGATGTAGCTGAAGTTGTAGCTTTATGGACTGGCCTACCAACAACAAATTTAACCCGTGCTCAAGCAGATCGATTTCTTCAACTTGAACAAGATCTTGGGAATCATATTATTGGTCAAGATCATGCTCTAGCTGTAGTTTCTAAAGCACTAAGACGATATGCAGCAGGATTAAGAAATCCAAAACGACCAATTGGTAGCTTTTTATTATGTGGACCCACTGGAGTTGGAAAAACAGAATTAACCAAACAATTAGCAGAAATTATTTTTGGTTCACAAAAATCACTTATTCGTCTTGACATGTCAGAATATATGGAAAAACATTCTGTTTCTCGTCTTGTAGGATCACCACCAGGTTATATTGGTTACGATGAAGGTGGCCAATTAACAGATGCGGTTCGTAGTCGACCATATTCTATTGTTTTATTTGATGAGATTGAAAAAGCGCATCCTGATGTTTGGAATATTCTTCTTCAAATCTTAGATGATGGAGTTTTAACAGATTCAACAGGTAGAACAGTCTCGTTCCAAAATACACTGATTATGTTAACATCGAATCTTGGTTCGCAAACTGTTCTTGAGTTCTGTGCTCAAAAACCAACACGTACAGCTGAGGACGAAGCTATGCTTAAAAAATTGGTGACACAAACTCTTAGTTCAAAGTTTCGACCAGAGTTCTTAAATCGGTTTGATGATATTGTTATTTTCCATCCTCTTACTAGAGATCACATAAGTTCTATTACTTTCTTACTTTTAGATGAAGTAGATGAAAGACTTGCAAATAAAGGCTTCAATCTTTTGGTGACTAGTAGGTTATTAGCAAATATTCGTCGAGATGGTTTTAATGCTGTTTATGGAGCTCGGCCATTAAGACGTGCCATAAATAAGTGGGTAGAAGATCCTATCGCAGAAAAACTTCTACAAGTTCAAGATGAAACAGAACATAAAAGTACATTTTTGGTTGATGTTGATTCAACCGATTCTAAAAAACCTTATGTTATTGTTCTGTCACGTCCTGTTGGAGAAAAAATAAAACAAGCAGAATTAGCTAATTCTCAACAATCACTTTCTTTAAAAGATTAAATTTAGTCCTTTCTTGGTTTTCCCTGGGGCAACCTATTCCCCTATTTCTTTGCTATGATTAAACCTCGTTTTGCCTTATCGGTTTTGCTTTGTTTACTCCCTGCTCTGCCTTCGGTAGCTATCGAATTAGATGAAGCTACAAGAACAGTTCGTTCAGATGCCAAAGGTACTCAGAAAACTTTTACCCCAGAAGAAGTGAAACGGGGTAAACGACTTTTCAATGCTTCTTGTGGTCAATGCCATGTTGGTGGTCTAACAAAAACTAACCCAAATGTTGGTCTTGATCTAGAATCACTAAGTTTAGCTACTCCTCCACGTGATAATATTGAATCACTTGTAAACTATTTAAAAAATCCTACTACTTACGATGGTTTAGAATCAATTGCTGAAATTCATCCAAGTATTAAGAGTGCTGACGTTTTTCCAAAAATGCGCTCACTTAGTGAGGATGATTTAGAAGCTATTGCAGGTCACATTCTAATTCAACCTAAAATCGTTTCTGAAAAATGGGGTGGTGGTAAAATTTACTATTAATAATCTCGAACAGAAGAAACCATGAAATCATATCCTTTGAGATGTCTTTCTCTTAGTCTTTTCCTACCTATTTTCTTTTCAACGGTTTCCGTTGCAGCAGATATTGAAAATGGAGAACGTATTTTTAGTGCTAATTGTTCGGCTTGCCATGCTGGTGGTAACAATGTAATCATTCCGGAAAAAACTCTGAAAAAAGAAGCTTTAGAAGCAAATGGAATGAATAGTGTTGATGCTATTACATACCAAGTAACAAACGGAAAAAATGCAATGCCTGCTTTTGGTGGTCGTTTAGATGATGGTGATATTGAAGACGTAGCTAACTACGTACTTTCTCAATCTGAAAAAGGATGGGAATAACCTTCTTCACTATTTTTTTTAATTTATTTTTTTAAACTAATTTGAGGATGAAAACTCCTTCCCCTTCTGGGATCGTGAGGGAGTGTTTCCTCCTCTGATGGATTAAAGCAATTAAAGGCTTTAACATCCATAAATTATCCTTCAAAGTCTGGATATTTTATAT